GTCTCATCATAAAAGGCAATGGAATAAAGCATCAAGACTTATTCATCCATAATGAAATGAATCTGTTCATGGAATCGAACAAAAAAAGGCGTCAAAAAAATGACTGAGATAATCGAGTTAATATATATCGTATAGAAATAGAAAAAACTATTCCACTTATAAGAAAGGAGGAAAAATATACAGTGGGTATTAATTCCACTGCGTCAGATAGATAAAGGCATCTATCTGCACGAACCTCCAATATTAAGGAGATTCCATATGCAAATGAAAGCATTTTTACTGTTCCTAGTGAACAAAATACTCAATTCAGTGATTGGAGCCGGACTCTTTTGTGGATTTATGACCACACGCGCCGTAGGTATGAACTGCTATTTATTGGTTGTACCCAGCTTCTTGATAAAAGACAACCGGAGACGGGTAGCAGCAATGGCTGGTTTTGTTACGGGACAGTTCGTGATGTTCACATCGGTCTATAATAGGCCGCTCTATGAAGGATTGGTTCAACCTCATCGCATAAAAATGTTCTTGTTCTTTCTGGCATTTTTCTTGGTTCAGCTCTTATGGACCAGTCTAACAACTTTGCGCAACTGGCGGGTTTTGTATCCTAAAGAAAACGCAACGATAGTGGTAAGGCGCCTCTTCTTTCTTCAATTGGAATTTATGCTGGCTTTTTTTGTGCAACTATTGCCTCACCCATACATTCCACCGGATTCAATGATCCTCCCATTAGTCAACAGCTATCTTAAAGACAAGGCGAACAAGCTACTATTTGTAAGAAGTAGTTTTGCTGGTTGGTTCATTGGTCACATTATAAGAATGCTTTTCTTCCTGAAAGTGTTCAAACACTTTGTCGATTGGGCACGTACCTGTTTGTTATTCAAATGAAATACGGTGGGATGATGAATATTAAAATGAAAATAAGTGAAATAGATCAACCTTTATCTATTTCACTTATTCTCTATTTCACTTATTCGACTGGAATGGCAGCGAATCGAACAAAAAAAGTCATCAAAAAAATGACTGAGATAATCGAGTTAATATATATCGTATAGAAAACGATTCCACTTATAAGAAAGGAGGAAAAATAGACAGTGGCTATTCATTCCACTGCGTCAGATAGATAATCTATCTGCAAGAAACCGAATTTCCGTATAGGAGGACGGACGACTATGAGACTCAAAGCATTTTTGGTGAAGTTCCTTAACCTATGGAACGATATTACTAAGAAAAGCAGAAATCAAAAAAATCTTATTTATCGAGGTAATGGAGGAAACAAAAACGATTTCAGATTATTACTTATTAGAAGAGAGAGTTAAAGAAATATAAAAAATATTCTTATACATGGAAAATAAATTCTGGATAGATCGTCGACTTGACAACTTGACAATAGTATAATTTTGTATTAATTAACAAGTAAATAATTCGTTATTTTTGTGGATCCGTTTTCTTTTTCTAAAGAAATAGTAGTGGCACTAGTAATAAGGCTTGATTCAATAAAAAGAAAAAGGAGGATTCCTATGATCCAAAGCAAATTCCTAGTCGTGCTACTCATTTTTGGTCTCGTAATAATGATTCTGATATGTTCTGTATTTTTGCTACGAAAGAAAGAAAGCGAGCTGGTTATCATCCTTGCCCAGATCTATTTCCTTATTTTTCTAAGGTGATTGGCGATGAAAATGCAAGCATTGTTCGTGCAATTCCTTAACCTATTGAACAAAATCCACAATTCCGATGCAATGATTGCACGCGGAATAGAGCTATTACTAGCTCTATTCCTATTCCTATTCGTCTTATTCGTGGGAAAAATGGCAGTCTTAGGGTCATCCTTTTTGCGTAAGATACTCGACAAAATACTCAATTCAGTCATTGGAGCGGGACTCTTTTGTGGATTTATGACCATACCCACCATAGCTCTGCACTGCTATCTCTTCGTTGGCCCCAGTTTCTTGACAGAAGACAACCGGAGACGGGTAGCAGCAATGGCTGGTTTTGTTACGGGACAATTCGTGATGTTCACATCGGTCTATCATAGGCCGCTCTATGAAGGATTGGTTCAATCTCATCGCATAAAAATGTTCTTGTTCTTTCTGGCATTTTTCTTGGTTCAGCTCTTATGGACCAGTCTAACAACTTTGCGCAACTGGCGGTTTTTGTATCCTAAAGAAAACGCAACGATAGTGGCAAGGCGCCTCTTCTTCCTTCAATTGGAATTTATGATAACTTTCTTTGTGCAATTATACAACCCGTACATTCCACCGGATTCAATGATCCTCCCATTAGTCAACAGCTATCTTAAAGACAAGTCGAACAAGCTACTATTTGTAAGAAGTAGTTTTGCTGGTTGGTTCATTGGTCATATTATAAGAATGCTTTTGTTTCTGAAAATGTTCAAACACTTTATCGATTGGGCACGTACCTGTTATACAAATGAAATACGGTGGGACGATGAATATTAAAATGAAAATAAGTGAAATAGATAAAGGTTGATCTATTTCACTTATTCGACTGGAATGGCAGCGAATCGAACAAAAAAAAGTCATCAAAAAAATGACTGAGATAATCGAGTTAATATATATCGTATAGAAAACGATTCCACTTATAAGAAAGGAGGAAAAATAGACAGTGCCTATTCATTCCACTGCGTCAGATCGATAATCTATCTGCGAATTTCCGTATAGAAAGAAATAGAAAAAATATTCGAAATAAATAGAATATAATAGATAGAATAGAATAGAAAGAATTCGAATACATGGAAAAAAGATTCTGGCTAGATCGTGGACTTGACCATACTGCCATTTTTTGGTTATATTTATTGCGAACTCATTATTGTTCGAAACAAGCAGGAGTACTCACACTACTCCTAAAACTTAAAAAAAGGAGACCCTATGAAAATGAAAGAATTTTTACTCTTGCTAGTGAACAAAATACTGAATTCAGTGATTGGAGGTGGACTCTTTTGTGGATTTATGACCACAGCCACCGTAGGTCTCGGCTATTTCTTCGTTGTAGCCAGTTTCTTCATAAAAGACAAACAGTTCTTCATAAAAGACAACCAGAGACGGGTAGCAGCAATGACTGGTTTTGTTACGGGACAGTTCGTGATGTTCACATCGATCTACAATAGGCCGCTCCATGAAGGATTGGTTCAACCTCATAGCATCATTATGCTATTTCTAGGCTCATTCTTCGTTCAACTCTTCTGGACTAGTCGAAAAACTTTGCGCAACAGGCGCTTTTTGGATCCTCACGATCTTATCACTAAAAGAAAGTACGTGCTCCGCCTTCAATTGGAATTTATTATGAATTTCTTTGTGCAATTATGCAACCCGTACCTTGAACCTGATTCAATGATCCCCGGATTAGTCAACTTTTGTCTCTCTCGCTATAACAACGACAACGAAAAGAAGATCTTATTTGTAAGAAGTAGTTTGGTTGGTTGGTTAGTCGGGCACATTTTCTTCATGATTTTCTTCATGAAGTTGTTGGAATTCATATTGATCATAATCATTTGGGTAAGAAAGAACTTTTTTGAATCGGATGACGAAGATGAAAATGAAAATAAGTGAAATAGATCAACCTTTATCTATTTCACTTATTCTCTATTTCACTTATTCGACTGGAATGGCAGCGAATCGAACAAAAAAAAGTCATCAAAAAAATGACTGAGATAATCGAGTTAATATATATCGTATAGAAAACGATTCCACTTATAAGAAAGGAGGAAAAATAGACAGTGCCTATTCATTCCACTGCGTCAGATCGATAATCTATCTGCGAATTTCCGTATAGAAAGAAATAGAAAAAATATTCGAAATAAATAGAATATAATAGATAGAATAGAATAGAAAGAATTCGAATACATGGAAAAAAGATTCTGGCTAGATCGTGGACTTGACCATACTGCCATTTTTTGGTTATATTTATTGCGAACTCATTATTGTTCGAAACAAGCAGGAGTACTCACACTACTCCTAAAACTTAAAAAAAGGAGATTCCTATGATCGAAAGCAAATTCCTAGTCGTGCTACTCATTTTTGGTCTCGTAATAATCATTCTGATATGTTCTGTATTTTTGCTACGAAAGAAAGAAAGCGAGCTGGTTATCATGCTTGCCCAGATCTATTTCCTTATTTTTCTAAGGCGATTGGCGATGAAAATGCAAGCATTGTTCGTGCAATTCCTTAACCTATTGAACAAAATCCACAATTCCGATGCAATGATTGCACGCGGAATAGAGCTATTACTAGCTCTATTCCTATTCCTATTCGTCTTATTCGTGGGAAAAATGGCAGTCTTAGGGTCATCCTTTTTACGTAAGATACTCGACAAAATACTCAATTCAGTCATTGGAGCGGGACTCTTTTGTGGATTTATGACCATACCCACCATAGCTCTGCACTGCTATCTCTTCGTTGGCCCCAGTTTCTTGACAGAAGACAACCGGAGACGGGTAGCAGCAATGGCTGGTTTTGTTACGGGACAATTCGTGATGTTCACATCGGTCTATCATAGGCCGCTCTATGAAGGATTGGTTCAATCTCATCGCATAAAAATGTTCTTGTTCTTTCTGGCATTTTTCTTGGTTCAGCTCTTATGGACCAGTCTAACAACTTTGCGCAACTGGCGGTTTTTGTATCCTAAAGAAAACGCAACGATAGTGGCAAGGCGCCTCTTCTTCCTTCAATTGGAATTTATGATAACTTTCTTTGTGCAATTATACAACCCGTACATTCCACCGGATTCAATGATCCTCCCATTAGTCAACAGCTATCTTAAAGACAAGTCGAACAAGCTACTATTTGTAAGAAGTAGTTTTGCTGGTTGGTTCATTGGTCATATTATAAGAATGCTTTTGTTTCTGAAAATGTTCAAACACTTTATCGATTGGGCACGTACCTGTTATACAAATGAAATACGGTGGGACGATGAATATTAAAATGAAAATAAGTGAAATAGATCAACCTTTATCTATTTCACTTATTCGACTGGATCTGACGGAG